TGAGGAGTAGGTATCAATTTATGCCTAATTGCTCCGCCTATAGTTCCCTTAACTACATTTTCTAAACGAGCCAGAGCCAAACCGAGCTGGTCTTGTAAAAGATCCGCTACAGAGCGAATACGTTTATTTTTCAAATGATTCATATCATCAAGTGTACCCATGCCAAATTTCATCCCAATCAAATGATCGGCAGCTGCTAATATATCTCGTGGTAACAAAAATAGATTGTTCTGAGGTATATTAAGATTAAGTCTCCAGTTAATATTTCGGCGACCAATCCTTCCTAATTCACACCTTTGGTGAAAGAATTTTTTTTGTAATTCCTTACATAAGGATTCAGAAAAAATTTGATCCCCACCTACACAAGAAAATTGTTGATAAAACTCCAAAATAGCATTTTCTTTTGACCCAATTTTTTTTTTCTCCTTATCGGTCAAGAAAGATAAGAAAATTTCAGGGTAGCAAACATTCTCTAAAATTTCTCTTAGATTCGAACCCATAGCTGATGATAGAACTAGAATAGATATTTTCTGTTTCCTACTCACACGAGCCCATATTCTTGCTTTTTTATCAATCTCTAATTCTAACCTGCCTCCCCAATCTGATATTATGGTGCCGGTATAGACCGAAATCCCGTTATGATCCAATTCTGACTGGTAATAGATACCAGGACTTTGCAATATTTGATTGATAACAATTCTGTATATTCCGTTTACTATAGAAGTTCCAAGGGAATTCATTAAAGGAATGTTTCCAATAAAAACTCTTTGTTCTTGCATATTCCTACTGGTTTTCCAAATTAACCCCGCGGATACATATAATTCAGAAGAATATGTAAGTGATTCATAGACAGCATCTCGTTCTTTTATCAGAGGTTCTACCAATTGATATGTTTCCACAAATAATTGAAATTCAATTTCGTGATCTATATCTTCAACTTTTGGAAATTTAGAAAGTTCTTCTATTAACCCCTGATCAATAAACCGATAAAACCCTTCAAATTGTATCTGATTTAATCCGGGTATTGTAGATGTTCCCTCTTTTCCATCCCCGAGCATCTTTTTTGAATTTCCCATTTATCCGTTTATTGAAAAAATACCATCCCATCTCTCATTGTTCACCGAATCATATCCATAGAATTCGATCTAGCAATAATGGAATTTATATTCTGTTTACTGAATCACATGAAATTTTATCCAACTCCAAAATATATGGAATGTATGAAATACGTATGAACGGAGACTAGATTCAATTGGAATTTTTTTATAATTATAAGAAATAGATCCAAATGGAACAGAATTGAGAAATACCACCGGAACTTGACTTATGGAGTTTTGTAAAGACTAGAAAAAAGTAATTTCATTTTCACCTATGATATTACATATTCGAGTGCATACCATTAAAAAATGTATTCATGCTTGGATCTGTTCGAGCAAATAAATATATATATAAAATAAAACTTTTTTTTTTACCACTTTACTTTTTCATGTATTTGTATTTCATTGTTCAAAAAAATATTTGCAGAAAAAAGTTTTACCTATTTTGAATAGAGTATCATTGAATTGAAGTAGGTAAGAAAACTTGTGTTTTTTTAGTTATTAATTTTTTTTATAAAAAAGAATGCACAGATAAGATATATACGTCTCTTTTTCTTCTTTTTTGGGGTACAGTTCTATTTGGGACAGCACATGCTGTGCTCTATCAAAAATTAAACTTTCTCTTCAAGGTATTCAATGAAAAATTGAAATACAAAAATTTATTGAGAATTACTCCTCAAAAGCATCCCTAGAGAGATAAAATACCCCATTATAGAGCTATAGCTCTATAACCGTAACGTATGTTCTGATTCTGGGGTTTACATATACTCAGAATTACTGTTATAATTGAAATTGAAGAAGATTTATTTTTCTTTATAATTGAAAAAACTCAATATAGATTGGTTATAAATAAATTTCTAATGATTTGCTTTTATTATTAGAAATAAAAAAGTCGATTTTAATTCAAAAATGGTCATGAATTTCCAGTCAATAGTTAATGGTTCGGATTTATACTGGATTCTTCTATATTTTGTGACTGAACAACTATATATTTTTTCGGAGTTGAAAAAAAAAAATAAAATTTGAATCTAGTTTCTATCGTTTTGGCGGCATGGCCGAGTGGTAAGGCGGGGGACTGCAAATCCTTTTTCCCCAGTTCAAATCCGGGTGCCGCCTCAACAACAGACTTGAAATCCCCTATTATAACAAACGTAGGAAAAGACTCTTGATACTTTCTTTATCGTGATTCTAAGCCCCTGGCTCTCGAGGTTCCTTTCTCTAACCTAAAGTTTTGCCTATCAGATTCAAGGAAAACTTAAAGTAGTGGGGGTAAATCCGTAAATCTTTACTTTCCACTACTAAAATTAGTTCCACTTACTGAGTCTTCAATTATATTGGGTAGCCAGAGGGGGAATTAAATTAATAGTTTTGAAAAGGACCTACGATACTTTGGATACAGACTAATGAAAGTCTCGGAATGCTCAGACATTCAATCAATATTAGATTAGATGAAAACTTTCTTTTTACTTACAAAAATAAAAAAAGATAAAAGAAATAAAAAGTCTTATTCTTTCTACATGTGAGTCAGATTCCTTGGATACTTCGAAAAGTGTCCGTTTACTTGTGTTTATATCTTGTCGATTCTACTAGAAATTCTATAATTAAGAATAACTCATTATAAGAATAAGATAAGTGTGTTTTTTGTAGTAGTTCATCAATGGTGACCAAATACCTCTCCCTTTTTTTGACTCTGTACCAGTGATTTCACTATTATTAGTGAACAATAATGGAATAGTTTCTTCATATTCATAGAAATAGGGGACAGAATTCACATGGATATAGTAAGTCTCGCATGGGCTGCTTTAATGGTAGTTTTTACATTTTCTCTCTCTCTCGTAGTGTGGGGAAGAAGTGGACTCTAGAAGTACTCCTAATTGCGGTAATAATCAAACTCTATCAACCTGTATCAATTGTTTTAGTTTTATAGACCGTTCGGCAATTTTTTTAATATTTTTTTTTTAGAAATTGGATTTCTGTTTTGTTTTATTGACTCATTTTATATTTTTATATCAGGGTTTACACGGTTAACCATTCATGGGGTAACCCCTTTTCGAAATCTAAAGAAGTTTCCTTCGAATTAGGATTTTATGTATTAAACGGATCAAACAAACAAATGAAATTGAGAAAGTATGTACATACATTTCATATTCTATTTATATTGATTAAAAAAAAGAGATATAGGTGGATTCCTTTATATTAAGATATTTCACTTGTACTTTATACATTACAATAACCATAATGGCTAGTATGGTAGAAAGAGATCTCTTTCTACCATACTAGCGGGCCCCTTAGGATACTTGAGTCTAAGGCATTCCTTTCATTTAAGACGAGAAATTTAAATCCCTTTTTTTCTTTGTTTTTTTTATTGTTTGTTTTTTTTCATTGATAGTAAAATTGTATTCAAATTAATCATTTTTACTAACCGTTTTTACGTAAATTATAAGCAAAAAAGCAGTAGGAATGAGAATGAAGAGTGCAGTAGCAATAAATGCAAGAATATTTACTTCCATAATTAAATCGTTTATTATTATTATTTTTTTTTTTTTCTCGGGATTTAATCCCATAGAGATGAGAAATCTTTCGCTTGTAAACTCACTCAGATGAATTAGATTTCTATGATATTGAATGAAAGAAATATCATGAATAACAATAGCGTAGCTATGAAATCGACTCATAGTCAAGAATTTAATAGTATAACATAGGAAGATCCTTTATCCACACCGAATACATAATGAGATACCTGATCCAATCAAAAAATATTTTTTTTTTCTTTTTCACCGCTTTCTTTTCTACAACCTAGTACTTTACTTTACTTGTACAATCATATGATGAAGTATCATAAAAAACCTTTTATACTTCGATTGTTTACAAAAAGAGTTTATAAAGAACCTTAAAAAAACAATAGAAATCAAATAGAGAAAACAAGTACGAAGTTCAATTTGAAATTTTCAAAAATTTTTAAGGGTCTATCGTCTTTTTGGAAAACAAATAAGGGGAGTGTGATAAAGACGAGTCCCAGTAAAAAAACTAAAATACTCCAAAAAATTAACTTTAATTAAAAATTAAAATATTAAAATTAAATTTTCTTACGAGTTTTTTCTTCACCATCGGCTCTAATCTTTAAAAAGAGCATATTCATTAGGGAAGACTTATTTTATCTTTATTTTTTAAATATCCTCTTTACTTGGTTGGATTCGAACTTTTTTTCAATTCCTTGACTTCATAGAAATAAAAGTATACATACATAGGTACTCTTGGCAAACGTATTATACGCCATCCTATTCCATTTTCCTACACGAGTTAATGGGAGATCAATTGACAAAAAGCAGAAACCCCATACAGTATCTCTTTCTTGAAGTGTTGAATGCTCTCAATAATTATCCTAATTTACATATGTCTCTCTACCATCAATTGGTGCTAGTTAAAATAATGGAAATACCCCTTTCTTTTGCTTGATGAAAAAGAAAAAAAAAGATAAATGAAACCATTTTGATCCCCTTACCCAGAAACAAAAAGGGGAGTGGATGTCTTTTTTTATTGAATTCGCCGGGACTGACGGGGCTCGAACCCGCAGCTTCCGCCTTGACAGGGCGGTGCTCTGACCAATTGAACTACAATCCCATGGAAATCAAGTGGGTAGCTTACATATTCCTTCTTATGATTTCATTTTAATCATTTCAATTTGAGATTCAAATTAGTGTTTTGTAACAAATAAAGTCACAAGTGATATATTGATATCTATATGGATATCTCTTTAGTGAGAGCAAGACGGATTGCTGGTAATCATTGCATTATTATCAAATCGATTGATAATCTATTTTTTATAATAAAAAAATAGATTATTTTCTCGACTCTGTTCATTAAAGTTTATATTTAAAGGATCCATATCGGGATCCTTAGCAA